TCTTGTTTAGGCCATTCATACCATCCATACATAGTGTTTTGATCTAAGATTTCAATTCTTCCATGTTTCAGCAGTAGCATATTGTTCCGTGGAGCTAAGGTCCGAAATATGGAAAAAACAAGTATTTCCACGACTCTACCGCCCAGTCAATTCTGTTCCACTTAATCCCTCTTTCATGGCCACATATCTTTACGACTACGGAATGGGAAATCTTTCTCCTGTTACATGAATCCAATTTTCAGTTCATCCGGGAAAATCCATCTTTTTCTAAACAATGTCTTTGTCATTTGATCCAACAGCCTTCCGTTAGATAGGAACAGGTTTGATAAGTACTGATAACTCGCGGATTGAATATTAGAACGGAAAGATCTATTATATAATGAACTAATGGTTCGAAGCCGTCTCCGTCTCTGGCGATTAATAAAAAATTCGAAGTACTTTTCTTTCGGTTTCTTGCTAAACCCGCGTTTATATAGAGTCTCCCTTTGGGAAGTCAGAAGAAGCCCCTTTGACATCTCTTCATCTGCAAAGAATTCTCGATGTGAAAACAGAAAGACAGAGAGCTCGTCGTTGAATATGTAAAAGAGTGGATCTCCAGGGTCCCAAATGAATTGGCCTTTTCGAAAAAAGACTTGTTCTTTGGAAGATCTATCTCGTCCCGGGTACTCCATGGTTTCACTCTGCAAGAACTCCCAATCATTCTCTTGAAGCTCATCCTCTTCATCATATCCACCATCCCCTTCACCATAAAATGCATAATCAAAATATTCATCATTAACTTCATCAGAAATGATCGGCTTGCCCCGAAATGACCTGGCCCAATAGGGAAATTCCAATTCATTGGGCCTTTCGATCCAATCAAATAGAAAGCCCCAAGATTGCCATATTCTAGGAGCCCAAACTATGTGATCGACTGCATCCTCCGCTAACTGTTGCGGGTCGGTGCCTTCTGCCCATTCTTTAAACTCCGATTCATAGAGAAATCTACGATCAAAGATAGAACGAGATCCATTTTCCATCATCTCTAAGGGATTCCTTGGTTCGGGCCGAAGAAGCGAGGATCCCACCAGAGCGCCTTCTACTACTTCTAATAGGCCATCAACTAGATCAGAATCCGTCTCAACGAGTCTATAAGAAGTGATCCAATTTTTTTCATCGGGTCCGGGTAGAGACCAAAGATCTTGAGCGATCGATCCGGCAGAACAACTCAAAAGATAAAGAAGTATCGTTAATTTCTTCATGTTCGTTCCAAGTTCGAAGAACCATTTGTACAAATAAGGATCCCCTTCGTAACATGATTGCTTCTTCATATAGATAGATATAGGATCTATAAGGCAGCAATTATTTATAAGTACATTTTGTGCAACAGCCCTTCCTATCTGATAGAAAAGGATCCCATGATCCGGAACCGGTCTTACATGGGCTCGCAACTCCCAAGTTTGTCTATGAAGAGCGAATCTAATTGTATTAGTGTCTATAATTGATTTCTTCTGTGTAATACTAATCGATAGGGCCTCATTGGTAATTGCTACAAGATCTCGTGCATTGTAACCCATGGCTATGGACCCGAATCCATTAGTACGGAACATTTTCTTTTCCAAGTGAAATCCCCTAGTATATGAAAGGGTGAAAACGTGCTTTCGTTGTTGTGGAATAAGAAGCCTTCGTATCTTAATGCATGTATTTAATTTATTCGGAGCTATTAGAGCGGGATCCACTTTTTGGGGAATATGAGTCGAAGCAATAACAAGAATATCTCTAGTGGACCGTCTTTCACAATCCCCGGAGAGATAGTTCAATAATAAACCGAGGGACTCCGACTCATCCACATACAGATCATGAATGTTTGGAATCCATACTATGCAAGGAGACATTGTTCTTGCCAATTCGAATTGCAAGTTGATAGAAGCTAGGTCTATTTCCAACTCGATGATATACCTAAGTATCTCATCATCCGCCGTATACTCCTCCCTCAGCTCCGGGTCCGAGTCCAAGTTCGAATAAATAGAGTCACGACCATCAATATCGTCCACATCTTTAAGCGCATCCATATAGTCCTTAGCAGGATCGCTATCATCATCAATACGATCAATATCCACATCATCAAGCGCTTCCATATAGTCCTCAGGATCGAGATCATCAATAACTATTTTAAAATCCAGCTTGTTCAGAAATACCGTAATGAAAGGAAGATAGGAGTTTGTCGCTAGGGATTTGACCAAATAGGATCGTCCAGTTCCTATAGGACCTATCACTAAAATACCCCTAGAGGGGGATAGGGCTAGGCGGAACGAAAAGGGTTTTGGTTTTCCATGAGATGGGAAATGAAAACTATTAGCCCCACACGAGGTTTGTGAATAAGTGATTGTCTGATAATGAGCAAGGAATATCCGTCTTTCTGCTAAACTGGATGTATTGAACTCATAATTCATTAGATCCTTTTGATGAATGTCAACTACGTATCGTAAGTAAATTGCTCCCGCTTGTTCAAACATTTGAT